GGTAGTGTAGCTTAACCTCAAAGCATAACACTGAAAATGTTAATATGGACCCTAGAAAAGTCCCACAAGCACAAAGATTTGGTCCTAGTCTTACTATCATTTTTGACTAAACTTACACATGCAAGTATCCGCGCTCCTGTGAAAATGCCCTCAATCTTCCTAGTAGAAGATAAGGAGCTGGCATCAGGCTCGTGTCCAAGGCCCAAGACGCCTTGCTTAGCCACACCCCCATGGGATTTCAGCAGTGATAAATATTAGGCAATCAGCGAAAGCTAGACCTAGTTATGGTTAAATAGAGCCGGTAAAACTCGTGCCAGCCACCGCGGTTATATGAGAGGCTCAAAATGATAGTCATTCGGCGTATGGCGTGGTTAACAATTTAATAACAAACTGAGAACAAAATACCTTCAAGCTGTCATACGCTAACAAGTATGTGAAAACCATAAACGAAAGTTATCTCATTACATGTGAACCCACGAAAACCAAGGCACAAACTGGGATTAGATACCCCACTATGCTTGGAACTAAACTAAGGCGGCACAAATACTAAGCCGCTCGCCAGGTTACTACGAGCGCAAGCTTAAAACCCAAAGGACTTGGCGGTGCTTCAGAACCACCTAGAGGAGCCTGTTCTATAATCGATAATCCTCGTTCAACCTCACCACATCTTGCATCCAGCCTATATACCGCCGTCGCCAGCCTACCTTCTGAAAGACCATAAGTAGGCATAATAAGTAAAACTTAATACGTCAGGTCAAGGTGTAGCTTATGATGTGGGAAGAAATGGGCTACATTTTCTAGATTAGAACACACGGACGACACTATGAAACCTGTGTCTGAAGGAGGATTTAGCAGTAAGCGGGGAATAGAGTGCCCCGCTGAAGCCGGCACTGAAGCGCGCACACACCGCCCGTCACTCTCCTCGAAACATCCTAAACCATTTAATAAAACACTATTAACAAGAAGAGGAGGCAAGTCGTAACATGGTAAGCGAACCGGAAGGTGTGCTTGGAACAATCAAAATGTAGCTTAATAGAAAAGTATCTCCCTTACACTGAGATGAAGTCTGCGCAATTCAGACCATTTTGAGCATTAAAGCTAGCCTAACCATATATCAACCAAAAATTTATTAAAACAGATACTCAAATAGTAAAAACAAAACATTTGTTAACTTTAGTATAGGTGATAGAAAGAGAACAACAGAGCTATAGCAATAGTACCGCAAGGGAAAGCTGAAAAAGAAATGAAATAAATCGTCAAAGCACAACATAGCAGAGATCAAATCTCGTACCTTTTGCATCATGATCTAGTAAGTAAGCCCAAGCAAAACGACTTATAGTTTGACCCCCCGAAACTAGACGAGCTACTTCGAAGCAGTTGAAAGGACCAACCCGTCTCTGTGGCAAAAGAGTGGGAAGACTTCCAAGTAGAGGTGACAAGCCTAACGAGCCTAGTGATAGCTGGTTACTTGAGAAATGAATAAAAGTTCAGCCTCAAATATTCTAAAAAATAAACAAGTTCCTACTAAAAAATTCCAAGGACATTTGAGAGTTATTCACAGGAGGTACAGCTCCTATGAACCGGGAAACAACCCAATAAGGAGGAAAAAGATCATAAATTTAAAGGACAAAATCCAAGTGGGCCTGAAAGCAGCCACCTTTTAAGAAAGCGTTAAAGCTTAAATAATTCTAAAACCCAAATATCCTGATAAAACCTCTAAATCCCCTATAAATATCAAGTTATTCTATCCTAATAGAAGAAATTATGCTAGAACTAGTAATAAGAAAAATGACTTTCTCCTAGCACAAGTGTAAGTTAGAACGGACAAACCACTAACATTTAAACGAACCCTCCAGAGGATCAAATAGCATATATATTAAAAACAAGAAAATCCTATTAACCTTATCGTTAATCTTACACAAGAGTGCCCAAAGGAAAGACTAAAAGAGAAAAAAGGAACTCGGCAAACTCGAACCCCGCCTGTTTACCAAAAACATCGCCTTCAGCTTTCCATGTATTGAAGGTCCTGCCTGCCCAGTGACACAAGTTTAACGGCCGCGGTATCCTGACCGTGCAAAGGTAGCATAATCACTTGTCCTTTAAATGGGGACTGGTATGAATGGCCCCACGAGGGTTCAACTGTCTCTTTTCTCCAGTCAATTAAACTGATCTACCCGTGCAGAAGCGGGTATAAATCCATAAGACGAGAAGACCCTGTGGAGCTTTAGACTAAATCCAAACGACTCCATACTATACCATCACCGTATAGATAAACTTAGCGTTATGGCCATACAGTCTTTGGTTGGGGCGACCACTGAGAACAAAATATCCTCAGCGACGATTGAAGCACAGCTTTATAAGCTAAGAATGACAATTCAAAGCATCAGAACATCTGACATTAAGATCCAGACTAATCTGATCAACGAACCAAGTTACCCCAGGGATAACAGCGCAATCTTTTCCAAGAGCCCAAATCGACGAAAAGGTTTACGACCTCGATGTTGGATCAGGACATCCTAATGGTGCAGCCGCTATTAAGGGTTCGTTTGTTCAACGATTAAAGTCCTACGTGATCTGAGTTCAGACCGGAGTAATCCAGGTCAGTTTCTATCTATGAAGTTATTTATCCTAGTACGAAAGGATTGGATAAATGAGGCCTATATTAAAAACATGCCTCCCCTTAACCTACTGAAACCAAATCAAGTAGATAATAATGGACAAATTTTCGCCCAAGATCAGGGTCAGTTAGAGTGGCAGAGCCCGGTAATTGCATAAGGCCTAAGCCCTTACCCCCAGGGGTTCAACTCCCCTCTCCAACTATGACCTTCATTACATTAATTATCAACCCACTTATATATATTATCCCAATTCTTCTAGCAATAGCTTTCCTTACTCTAGTTGAACGAAAAATTCTAGGCTACATACAACTACGAAAAGGACCCAACATTGTCGGCCCCTATGGACTTCTTCAACCAATCGCAGACGGAGTAAAACTATTTATTAAAGAACCAGTAAAACCATCAACCTCCTCCCCAACCCTTTTTCTACTTACCCCTACACTTGCCCTCACCCTAGCCCTTATCTTATGAATCCCTCTCCCCATACCACTTACACTTGCAGACTTAAACCTAACTATCCTATTCATCTTAGCGGTATCAAGCCTCTCCGTCTACTCTATTCTAGGTTCGGGCTGGGCCTCTAATTCAAAATATGCCTTAATTGGCGCACTCCGAGCAGTAGCCCAAACAATTTCTTACGAAGTTACATTAGGCCTAATCATCCTCTCCCTAATTATATTTACAGGAGCCTTCACACTAACTATATTTAATACTGCACAAGAAGCAGTATGACTAATTCTACCGGCCTGACCACTAGCCGCAATATGATTTATCTCCACCCTAGCAGAAACAAATCGTGCCCCATTTGACCTCACAGAAGGAGAATCTGAACTAGTCTCGGGCTTTAATGTAGAATATGCAGGAGGACCTTTTGCCCTCTTCTTTCTTGCAGAATACACAAATATTCTACTAATAAATGCTCTTTCCGCAATTCTATTCCTCGGCCCATCATTCAATGCATTAACCATTAATCTTAACTGAGCCATTAAAACTATAATTTTAGCATCCATATTCCTTTGAGTACGCGCCTCCTACCCACGATTCCGCTATGACCAGCTCATACACCTGGTATGAAAAAACTTCCTACCACTTACCCTTGCCTTAATTATCTGACACATCTCCCTCCCAATCTCCCTAGCAGGATCACCCCCACAAATTTAGGCCCTATGCCCGAAAGTTAAGGACTACTTTGATAGAGTAGAAAATAGGGGTTCAAACCCCCTTAGTGCCTAGAAAAGAAGGATTCGAACCTCCACTAAAAAGATCAAAACTTTTAGTGCTCCCATTACACTACTTCCTAGTAAGGTCAGCTAATTTAAGCTTTTGGGCCCATACCCCAAACATGTTGGTTAAAATCCTTCCCCTACTAATGAGCCCATACATCCTATCAATAATACTTATTAGCCTAGGATTAGGGACAACCCTAACCTTTGCCAGCTCCAACTGATTCCTTGCATGAATGGGTCTAGAAATTAATACTCTAGCCATTATTCCCCTTATAGCTCGCCACCACCATCCACGAGCAGTAGAAGCCGCAACAAAATATTTTATCACTCAAGCTGCGGCTGCAGCACTACTACTATTCACTGGCCTATTTAATGCCTGACAGTCAGGACAATGACTTATTCAAGACATATCAATACCTATATCTGCACTTATAACACTAGCAATCGCTATCAAACTAGGAGTAGCCCCCATACACTTCTGACTACCAGAAGTAATACAAGGAATTACACTAAATACAGGACTAATCCTGGCCACCTGACAAAAACTCGCACCACTAGCACTTCTCTATCAAATCTCCAATAACCTTATACCGGAACTCATAATTGCCTTAGGACTAATATCTACAATTATTGGTGGCTGAGGTGGACTTAATCAAACACAAATCCGAAAAATTATAGCCTACTCATCCATCGCACACTTAGGCTGAATCATCTCAATTATACACTTCATACCAACCCTAGCAACTATCAACCTACTCATTTATATCATCTTAACTACAACAATATTTATAATCTTTAATACCCTAAACTCTACCACTATTAATTCCCTAGCCCTAAACTGATCAAAATTTCCTATCCTGTCTGCCATTACAATACTTGCTCTACTCTCATTAGGAGGTCTACCCCCATTATCAGGATTCATACCAAAATGACTCATCCTACAGGAATTAACAAACCAAAATCTCACACTTACCGCCACAGTAATAGCCCTATCTGCCCTCCTCAGCCTATATTTCTACCTTCGACTCTCTTATTCCCTTGCCACAACAATTACGCCTAATACATATCCACAAATACTCAACTGAAATATTAAAACCAAAACAACCTCTATTTTACCAATCATGACAATAATATCTATCACGCTACTTCCAATCTCACCATCAATTATCTCTATATTTTAGGAGTTTAGATTAACTCAAACCAAAAGCCTTCAAAGCTTTAGACAGAGGTTAAAATCCTCTAACTCCTGCTTAATAGGATTTGCGGGACTTTATCCCACATCTTATGAATGCAACTCAAACACTTTAATTAAGCTAAAACCCTACTAGATGGGTAGGCCTCAATCCTACATACATTTAGTTAACAGCTAAAAGCTTTAACCGGCAAGCTTCCACCTAGGCTTTCCTCCCGCCGAAATTCTAAAAGGCGGGAGGAAGCCCCGGCAGGCGTTAACCTACGTCTCAGGATTTGCAATCCTGCATGTAGCTACACTACAGGGCTTGATAAGAGAAGGAATTAAACCTTCATTTACAGGGCTACAACCTGCCGCTTAAACACTCAGCCATCTTACCTGTGACCATTACCCGCTGACTATTCTCAACAAATCACAAAGACATTGGTACCCTTTATTTAATCTTTGGTGCCTGGGCCGGAATAGTAGGAACCGCATTAAGCCTTTTAATTCGTGCAGAACTTGGCCAACCAGGAGCCCTAATAGGAGACGACCAAATCTACAATGTTATCGTCACTGCTCATGCATTCGTAATAATTTTCTTCATAGTGATGCCAATTATAATCGGTGGATTCGGTAACTGACTAGTGCCATTAATAATTGGAGCCCCTGATATGGCTTTTCCACGTATGAACAATATAAGCTTCTGACTTCTTCCACCTTCACTTCTCCTCCTACTAACATCCTCCGCTGTAGAGGCAGGAGTTGGTACCGGATGAACAGTATACCCTCCGCTAGCCGGAAATTTAGCACATGCAGGAGCATCAGTTGACTTAGCTATCTTTTCACTCCACCTGGCAGGTGTCTCCTCAATTCTAGGGGCAATCAACTTCATTACTACAATCATTAACATAAAACCCCCATCCACTTCACAATACCAAACCCCTCTATTTGTATGATCAGTATTAGTTACTGCAGTTCTTCTTCTATTATCTCTTCCGGTTCTAGCTGCAGGTATTACAATACTCCTCACAGACCGAAATCTTAATACTACCTTCTTTGATCCGGCGGGTGGTGGAGACCCAATCCTTTATCAACATTTATTCTGATTCTTTGGCCATCCAGAAGTATATATTCTGATTCTCCCAGGATTTGGAATAATCTCCCATATTGTAGCCTATTATTCAGGTAAAAATGAACCATTTGGATATATGGGAATAGTATGAGCAATAATAGCAATCGGGCTCCTAGGATTTATCGTCTGAGCCCACCATATATTCACAGTGGGCATAGATGTTGATACCCGAGCCTACTTCACATCTGCTACTATAATTATTGCCATTCCAACCGGAGTAAAAGTATTTAGCTGACTTGCTACATTACATGGAGGCGCAATTAAATGAGAAACTCCTATGCTATGAGCCCTAGGTTTCATTTTCTTATTTACAGTAGGAGGTCTAACTGGCATTATCCTAGCAAACTCATCATTAGATATTATACTTCACGATACATATTATGTAGTTGCACACTTCCACTATGTTCTCTCCATAGGAGCCGTATTTGCTATTATAGGAGGCTTCGTCCACTGATTCCCACTATTCTCAGGATATACACTTCATCCTACATGAACTAAAATTCACTTCGGAATCATATTCATTGGAGTCAACCTAACATTCTTCCCTCAACATTTCCTCGGATTGGCTGGAATACCACGACGCTACTCAGACTACCCCGACGCATATACTCTATGAAACTCTTTATCCTCTATCGGATCCATAATTTCCCTTACAGCTGTCATCATATTCCTATTCATCCTTTGAGAAGCCTTCGCAGCCAAACGAGAAGTACAAACAGCAGACCTTACATACACTAATATTGAATGACTTCACGGCTGTCCTCCACCTTACCACACATATGAAGAACCAGCATTCGTTCAATCACCTCAATCTCGAGAAAGGAAGGAATTGAACCCCCTTAAACCGGTTTCAAGCCGGCTGCATAACCACTCTGCCACTTTCTTATAAGATATTAGTTAAACTATAACTCTGCCTTGTCAAGGCAAAATTATGGGTTAAACCCCCATATATCTTACCTATGGCCCACCCAGCACAACTAGGACTTCAAGACGCATCCTCCCCTATTATGGAAGAACTACTTCACTTCCATGACCACGCCCTAATAATCGTTTTCCTAATTAGCACACTAGTACTTTATATTATTACAACAACTGTCTCAACAAAACTAACTAACAAACACCTACTTGATGCCCAAGAAATTGAAATGGTATGAACAGTTATACCAGCTCTAGTATTAATTACTATTGCCTTACCATCACTTCGAATCCTCTATTTAATAGATGAAATTAATGATCCCCACCTAACTATCAAAGCCACAGGACATCAATGATATTGAAGTTATGAATATACAGACTACGAAACATTAAACTTTGACTCATATATGATTCCTACACAAGACCTTCTACCCGGACAATTCCGCCTCCTTGATACAGATCATCGAATGGTTGTCCCAACAGGATCCCCGGTACGTATACTTATTACTGCTGAAGATGTCCTTCACTCATGAGCAGTACCATCATTAGGCCTAAAAATAGATGCCGTACCAGGACGACTTAATCAAGCCACATTCATTGCCACTCGACCAGGAATCTTCTTTGGCCAATGCTCAGAAATTTGTGGAGCAAATCACAGCTTTATACCAATTACAATTGAATCTTCACCAGTAAAATACTTTGAATCCTGATCTTCATCAATACTAGCAGAATCTTCATTAAGAAGCTAATAGGGTATAGCATTAGCCTTTTAAGCTAAAAATAGGTGACTCCCAACCACCCTTAATGAATGCCACAACTCAACCCAGACCCCTGATTTACTATCTTAATTTTCACATGAGCCGTATTCTTAACTATCCTACCAAATAAAGTTACTTCACACAAAACCCCAAATGAACCAACTACTAAGGACCCCTCTAATTTAATTACAGAAATCTGATCCTGACCATGACATTAAGCTTTTTCGACCAATTTGCCAGCCAATCCTTTTTAGGCATCCCATTAATCGCCATTGCTCTTCTACTTCCATGAATACTATTTCCATCACCCTATAAACGATGAATAAACAACCGCCTAATTACTATGCAATCCTGATTTATTTCCCGTGCCACAAGCCAACTTATACTACCTCTAAATATTGGAGCCCATAAATGAGCTATGATTCTTACCGCCCTCCTTCTGTTCCTAATTACATTAAACTTATTAGGCCTCCTACCATATACATTTACTCCAACCACCCAACTATCTATAAATATAGCACTCGCCGTACCATTATGACTAGCCACCATCCTAATTGGAATACGAAATCAACCAACTCACTCTTTAGCCCACCTTCTACCAGAAGGAACACCTACCTTATTAATTCCAGTTTTAATCATTATTGAAACAATTAGCCTATTTATCCGACCCTTAGCCCTAGGTGTTCGACTAACAGCAAACCTAACCGCAGGCCACCTTCTTATCCAATTAATTTCTACAGCAACCTTTGTCATATTATCTATTATACCAACAGTTGCTATACTAACACTCATCGTATTAGCCCTATTAACTATTCTAGAAATTGCTGTCGCTATAATCCAAGCATATGTATTTGTTCTCTTATTAAGCCTCTACTTACAGGAAAACGTCTAATGGCCCATCAAGCACACGCATATCACATGGTTGACCCAAGCCCATGACCCTTAACTGGGGCAGTTGCCGCACTGCTATTAACCTCCGGATTAGCAGTATGATTCCACTTCAAAACAATAACCTTATTAGCAATAGGTCTTCTATTAATAGTCTTAACTATAATTCAATGATGACGAGATATTATCCGCGAAGGAACATTTCAAGGACATCACACTCCCCCTGTACAAAAAGGCCTACGCTACGGAATAATTCTATTTATTACATCAGAAGTATTCTTTTTCCTAGGCTTCTTCTGAGCGTTCTATCATTCAAGTTTGGCCCCTACACCAGAACTAGGGGGCATTTGACCACCTACTGGCATTACACCGTTAGACCCATTTGAAGTCCCACTCCTAAATACAGCAGTTCTTCTTGCTTCTGGCGTCACCGTTACATGAGCCCACCACGGCCTAATAGAAGGAAAACGAGCCGAAGCCATACAAGCACTTACCTTAACTATTATTCTCGGCTTGTACTTTACTGCCCTTCAAGCAATAGAATATTACGAAGCCCCATTTACCATTGCAGACGGCATTTACGGAACTACCTTCTTCGTCGCCACAGGTTTCCATGGTCTTCATGTTATTATTGGCTCAACCTTCTTAATAGTATGCCTTCTACGACAAATCCTCTATCACTTTACCTCTTCCCACCATTTTGGCTTCGAAGCCGCTGCATGATATTGACATTTCGTAGATGTAGTTTGACTTTTCCTTTACGTATCTATCTACTGATGAGGATCATAATCTTTCTAGTATTAAAAAGTACAAATGACTTCCAATTATTTAGTCTTGGTTAAAATCCAAGGAAAGATAATGAATCTAATCTTAACAATAATTTTAATTTCCTCTATAATCTCAACCATCCTAGCTATTATTGCATTCTGATTACCCCAAATAAGTCCAGATATAGAAAAATTATCCCCATATGAATGTGGCTTCGACCCCCTTGGATCGGCCCGCCTTCCATTCTCTGTTCGATTTTTCCTCGTCGCCATTCTATTCCTTTTGTTTGACCTAGAAATTGCTCTTCTCCTCCCACTACCCTGAAGCATTCACTTAGACCCAACTCTTGTACTAACATGGGCATTCACCATCATCATCCTCCTAACAATTGGCCTAATCTACGAATGACTCCAAGGAGGTTTAGAATGAGCAGAATAAGTCCCTAGTCCAACGTAAGATTATTGATTTCGGCTCAATAGATTGTGGCTCAAATCCACAGAGACTTAATGACCCATATTTTATTTACCCTAACTGCTGCCTTTACCCTAGGACTCTCAGGCCTAACTTTTAACCGAACACACCTGTTATCTGCCCTACTATGTCTAGAAGGAATAATATTATCCTTATTTATTGCCCTAGCAATGTGATGTTCTCTAAATGACATAATTATATTCTCCTCTGCACCACTCCTACTTTTAGCCCTATCAGCATGCGAGGCAGGCCTGGGCCTAAGCTTACTAGTTGCTACATCCCGCACCCACGGATCTGATCATCTACAAAATCTTAACCTCTTACAATGCTAAAATTATTAATCCCAACTATTATATTATTCCCAACAATCTGGATATTAAATTATAAATGATTATGATCCGTAACAACTGCACACAGCCTAGTCATTGCCACCTTATCACTCTCGCTATTTAAATATCATTCCACAACTCAATGATTAAATCTTAATTCCTTAATAGCCACTGATACAATCTCCACCCCTCTAATTGTTCTAACATGCTGATTACTCCCCCTTATAATTCTTGCCAGCCAAAACCACATCTCCACAGAACCCATTAATCGCCAACGAACATATATTACACTACTAGTATCCCTACAGACCCTACTTATTATAGCCTTCAGCGCCACCGAAATTATTCTATTTTATATTATATTTGAAGCTACCTTAATTCCCACCCTTATTATCATCACACGATGGGGTAACCAAGCAGAACGTCTTAACGCAGGAACCTACTTTTTATTTTACACACTCACCGGCTCCCTCCCCTTGCTGATTGCCCTCCTCTACCTTTACAATACAGCCGGCTCACTATCAATACTCTCAATAAACCTTATTACTATTCACCCCGATAATTGAGCCCACACCTTCCTATGAGCTGCCTGCCTTATCGCTTTCCTAGTAAAAATACCATTATATGGAGTCCACCTATGACTCCCAAAAGCTCATGTAGAAGCCCCAATCGCTGGATCAATAATCCTTGCTGCAGTACTTCTAAAACTAGGTGGGTATGGGATAATTCGAATAACTATTATACTAGAACCAGCAACCAAATCACTAGCCTACCCATTTATTATTCTCGCACTTTGAGGAATTATTATAACAGGATCCATCTGCATGCGACAATCTGACATAAAATCCTTAATCGCCTACTCCTCCGTCAGCCACATAGGATTAGTTGCCTCTGGTATTTTAATTCAAACCTCATGAGGCTTCACAGGAGCCATCATCTTAATAATTGCCCACGGACTAACTTCATCAGCCCTATTCTGCCTTGCTAACACCACATATGAACGAACCCACTCCCGAACTCTCCTATTAGCACGAGGTATACAAGTTGCCATACCCCTCATAGCAACCTGATGATTCATTATAAGCCTAGCAAATATAGCCCTACCACCACTCCCCAACCTAATGGGTGAACTAATAATTATAGTTTCTATGTTTAACTGATCCAATTGAACTATCCTACTAACTGGCATTGGAGCCCTAATTACAGCCAGCTACTCACTCTACCTATACGTATCATCACAACGAGGGCCCATTCCAAACAACCTTACCACTATAGAATCCTCTCATACCCGAGAACATCTCCTGCTAACCCTGCATATTATCCCAATCATTCTCCTAATAATCAAACCCGAACTCATTTGAGGATTATGTTGATGTTAATATAGTCTAAATAAGACATTAGATTGTGATTCTAATAATAGAAGTTAAACTCTTCTTATTGACCGAGAGATGCCCGCGCACTAAGAACTGCTAATTCTTATTACCTTGGTTAAACTCCAAGGATCACTCACCGCTTTCAAAGGATAATAGCTATCCATTGGTCTTAGGAACCAAAAACTCTTGGTGCAAATCCAAGTGAAAGCTATGTCTGTCACTCAATTATCACAAATATTCCTAACTTGTCTATCCATAACAATTATTATCCTCATTTTACCTATCATAATATCATTGCTAATAAAACCATCAAACAACTGACCATACCATGTAAAAAATGCTGTAAAATTATCTTTTCTAGTAAGCTTAATTCCATCCATTACTTGCTTAAGCATAAACCTCCAATCCTTCACTATCTACTACCGATGATTCTACATCTCACCAACAGAAATCAACATTAGTCTTCAATTTGACCAATACTCAATAATCTTTATAACAATTGCACTCTACGTAACCTGATCTATTCTAGAATTCGCTATCTATTATATACATACAGATACTATAATCAACCAATTCTTCAAATATTTATTAACATTCCTTATCGCTATAATTATTTTAGTAACTGCTAACAATATATTCCAACTTTTTATCGGCTGAGAAGGAGTAGGCATTATATCATTCCTATTAATCGGATGATGACATGGTCGTGCTGACGCGAATATAGCCGCATTGCAAGCAGTAATTTATAATCGCGTGGGAGATATTGGCCTAATAATAACAATATCATGGCTTCTAATTAACACTAACTCATGAGATATTCAACAATTATTCATCCTTACCAAAAACATTGATATAACCCTACCGGCTGCTGGACTCCTACTAGCAGCAACAGGCAAATCAGCTCAATTCGGCCTCCATCCATGACTACCAGCAGCAATAGAGGGCCCTACTCCAGTATCCGCCCTACTTCATTCTAGCACAATAGTTGTCGCCGGAATTTTTTTATTAATTCGCCTTCATCCTTTAATCGAAAACAACAATAATATTCTTACCGCCGCACTTTGTTTAGGCGCAATTACTACTCTTTTTACTGCCACCTGTGCCCTCACACAAAATGACATCAAAAAAATCATTGCATTCTCCACATCCAGCCAACTGGGATTAATAATAGTTGCAATTGGACTTAACCAACCACAACTAGCATTTCTCCACATCTGCACTCACGCATTCTTCAAAGCCATATTATTTCTATGTTCAGGATCAATTATTCATTCCCTAAACGATGAACAAGATATCCGTAAAATAGGAGGCATTCATAAAACACTTCCACTAACATCTTCATGTTTAACTATCGGCAGCCTCGCACTAATAGGAACCCCATTTCTAGCTGGCTTCTTCTCAAAAGATGCAATTATTGAAGCCCTTAATACCTCACACCTAAACGCCTGAGCCCTAGCACTCACACTAATCGCCACTTCCTTCACCGCCGTATACAGTCTACGCATTATTTATTTTGTTCTTATAAATAATCCACGAACCATACCTCTCCCCCCAATAAATGAAAATAATCCACTAATTATCAACCCCATCAAACGACTCGCATGAGGAAGCATTATCGCCGGACTTATCCTGTGCCAATTCATTCTACCAAACAAAACCCAAATACTTACAATACCACCCGCACTTAAACTAACCGCCCTAATTGTGTCTCTTCTTGGCCTAATCACAGCATTAGAACTAGCCTCAATAACAAATAAACAAATTAAAATTAACCCCACAAAATCTACATATAACTTTTCTAACATATTAGGCTTCTACCCCCACATTATCCACCGCCTAATATCAAAACTACCACTAACATTAGGACAAACCTCTTCAACACAAATATCAGATCAACTATGAATAGAAAAACTAGGACCCAAAGGCATTACTAATTCACAACTTATCTTAACCCAAAAAGTTACGCACGCATATAAAGGCCTCATCAAAACCTATTTATCAATAATAATTCTATCACTATTTATCATCATAATCTTCATTACTTCCATCTAACTGCACGAAGACAACCACGAGAATAACCCCGAGTTAATTCCAAAACAACTAATAAAGCCATCAATAACACTCACCCAACAACCAACAATATATAACCCCCAGCATTATATACCTCTGCCACCCCAACATACCGTCGTACAGCATTAAAATACACCTCAATACTATCAAATACCTCAAAATCTCCAACAAACACCGCTCACACCCCAACAATAAAAAACACATACCCTAATACATAAGAAAAAACTTCCCAGGAACCCCACGCACGAGGATAAGGCTCCGCCGCTAATGCAGCCGAATACGCAAACACTACTAATATACCACCCAAATAAATCAAAAACAAAATTATAGACAGAAAAGTTATACCACACTGCACTAATATACCACATCCGGCACCCGCCCCAACTATCAACCCAAACGCCGCAAAGTAAGGAGAAGGATTAGATGCTACTGCAATTAAACTAATTAAAAAAATTATAGAAAAAACTACTATAAGAACCATAATTCTTGCCAGGACTTTAACCTGGACTAATGACTTGAAAAATCACCGTTGTAACTCAACTACAAAAACTTCATGGCAATCTTACGTAAAACCCACCCACTAGCAAAAATTATCAATAGCGCATTCATCGACCTACCTGCCCCATCCAACATTTCTTCATGATGAAACATAGGATCACTATTAGGATTATGTCTAATTGTACAAATCGCCACAGGGCTATTCTTAGCAATACATTATGTTTCTGATATTAATTCTGCCTTTTCTTCAGTTGCACACATCTGCCGAGACGTCAATTATGGATGACTTATCCGAAATATCCACGCAAACGGCGCATCCCTATTCTTCATCTGTATTTACTTACACATTGCTCGCGGCCTTTACTACGGTTCCTACTTATATATAGAAACATGAAATATTGGAGTAATTCTCCTCCTCCTTACCATAATGACCGCATTCGTAGGCTACGTACTTCCATGGGGACAGATATCATTCTGAGGTGCCACCGTAATCACTAATCTCCTTTCAGCAATTCCCTATATCGGAGATACTCTAGTACAATGAATCTGAGGAGGATTTTCAGTTGATAAACCGACACTCACTCGATTCTTTGCCTTCCACTTCATTCTACCATTCGCAATCGCAGCCGCATCATTAGTCCACATCGTATTTCTTCATGAAACAGGCTCAAACAATCCAATAGGAATTAATTCCGATGCCGACAAAATTCCATTTCACCCTTATTTCACTTTTAAAGATCTACTTGGCTTCATTATTCTACTACTAGTTATTATTTCACTAGCTCTACTCTCGCCTAACCTACTAAACGACCCAGAAAATTTTACTCCTGCTAATCCTCTAATTACTCCCCCTCATATTAAACCTGAATGATACTTCCTATTTGCCTACGCAATCCTACGCTCCATCCCAAATAAATTAGGAGGAGTGCTCGCCCTACTTTTCTCAATCTTAATCCTAATACTCGTACCTCTATTGCATACCTCAAAAATTCGCAGCGCTACATTCCGCCCTTTATTCAAAATTACACTTTGAATCCTTGCAGCCGACGTCCTAATTCTAACCTGAATCGGAGGACAACCTGTGGAAGACCCATATATTGCCATTGGCCAAGCAGCTTCAATTCTCTACTTCCTAATCTTTCTAGTACTTATACCCCTATCAGGTTGAATCGAAAACAAAATACTTAACCGCAACTGCCTAAGTAACTTAAAGTTAAAGTGTCGGTCTTGTAAACCGAACATGACGGTTAAATTCCATCCTTAGGCTCAAAGAAAAGAGACTTTAACTCCCACCTTTAACTCCCAAAGCTAAAATTCTACTTAAACTACTCTTTGACTATGTATGTATTTAAGACTTAATATTTAGACAAACATTATATTATTGCCTACATAAACCATAAACTTATTAATCAACATTACTCCATTATAACAAAGCACATTCATTCCCACCCCACCCATACAACCTACACCCCATACCAATTACATAATATTAACTATATTAGAATTATATGTATATTTTACATTAAATTACTTACAACCCAAACCATGAATATATTAATCCCTAATAAATTAAATACAACTATCCTGCTACATGAGCTCCATGAACACCAACTAATCAAGGATTATCTTACTAAAACCTTACAATGGACACTAACTATATACCTTATCAGTACATATATATACTTAACATCAATTAAGCTAGGAAATATATGTAATCTACCATTAAGTTATATACAGCATTCAGGAGAGTCATTCGTTTTCACATTTATCAGCATTATTCCATAATAACAGTTCCGTCCGGAGTGTAACCACCATCCTAAACGGTTCCACCATACCCGAACAATCATTATAATCAAAGACTTAACTGTATAACATGCTTACGTTTCACTCCAGAGCATTTGGTTCCTAATTCAGGCACATTGATAGAATATTCCCCATACCTGATATTATCGAGGCAATAGTGACTGTACGGAACATGGGTCTCCTGGCACGCGACATGGCTTAAACAGTCCTCGTACGTTCCGCACTGCGGTTGTTTAGCCTGATCTACCTCATTGGCCTTTTTTCTCTCGTCACTTTCATCACCTTGCCAGCGGCTGGTTATTCAGATTTTCAGTCAAGGCCCGGTACATTTACCTTGCTTAAGACTTGATTATTCAATCTTGAATGACATGCGATTCTCGTACCACTAATTTTTCTTTCTAGTACATAACTACTTTTACATCCCTGGGTGCTTCCTTAATAAATAAAAAATTTCAAACGTGAAAATGGCCTAAAACCCCCTACCCCCTTAAAAAAGACGTTTTTGGACTTTTTGGCCCCGTAAAACCCCGAAAACAGGAAAGTGCCTACAAACGCAAGAGAATCGTGTCGTTGCAAATCATCCTCTTGCAGTGTTGCACTGCGA